CTTGTGGATATCAATATATCACTTGCGTCTCTATTACAACAGGGCGACTCTAATCTAAAGAGAAAGGGTTTATCATAAGAATATGTATGCTGTACGCTTTGCTTTATTTCCCTGGGATTGTAGTTCAATTGGTCAGAGCACCGCCCTGTCAAGGCGGAAGCTGCGGGTTCGAGCCCCGTCAGTCCCGACAGACCAAAATCCAATAAAAAATACATCAATTCATCTCTCCATTTTCTTTGAAAGAGGGGACAAATAGCAGAATTTTATTCCGAACCCGTATCCTTCTTATTTTTCTTATTTATTTTTTTTTCTTTTTTCATCAAACAAATATGGGAATTTCCATTTTTTCAACTAGTACCTGGGAAAGAGACATATGTGAATTAGTACAATTATGGGTAGCATCCTATTCAGGATTCCAAGGGATACCGTACTGGGTCTGGCTTTTTCGATTACTCCCGATCCGTTTAATGGAATATGGAATAGAGTACAATATGTTCTCTGGGAGCCCCATACCCCCATTCATTTTGTATCATACAAATGGAATTTAACATAGTTACTTTGATAGAATACTTAAAAGCTTCCTCTTTTAACGTCTTTTTAGCTCCGATTGTGTGTAACCTCAATTACTAATTTGAATTTAAAACAATCTATCTCATTGCACATTGAACTTTTGATATATTATATGTGTCCCATTACTAATCCAAGGAAAGAGGATATTAATAAAATAAAGATCAAACAAGGATCCCACCTCTCTTACCGAAGGGATGAATAATCTTTTTTTTTTACGGGCCTCCGCCGATTCGCTTCCATTGTTTGTTTGGGTTTGTTTGTAATGAATGTAAGTGTAAAGGCGATTAGATGATACTTCATCAGATGATTGTACAAGGAAAGCGGTAGGTTATAGAAAAGAAAGAATGGAAAAGAATGATAAATAAAAGTAAAGAAATTATTGATTGGATCGGGAATCCCGTTTTTGATTCGGTATGGATAAAAGATCTTACTATGTTATACTATTCAATTCTCGACGATGAGTCGATTTGATAGCCCAGATATTGTTATTCATGATATTGATCCATCTCGATATAATCGAGATGTAATTTATTCCATTGAATTTACAGGCGAAAGATTTATCATCTCTATGGGATTAAATCCCGAATTATTTATTGCGAAGTAAAGAAAAACGAAACGATGAGATTATGGAAGTAAATATTCTCGCATTTATTGCTACTGCACTGTTCATTTTAGTTCCTACTGCCTTTTTACTTATAATATACGTAAAAACAGTCAGTCAAAATGATTAATTTGTTTGAATGAAACTTGACTTCTTATCAACGATTGAAGAAAAAAAATGAAAAGGATTCAAATTTAACGTCTTAAATGAAATGAGCGGATTAGAATCAGTAGTATTCTATGAGATCTGATAGTATAAGTATAGTATGGTAGAACGAAATATATGAATCTTTCTACCATACTATCTATTATTGTTATTGTATTGTATAAAGTTGTACTGTATAAAGGATAAAGGTATAGGTTTAATATATTTAATATAGAATAAAGATATGGGCTTAATATAGATCAACCTATAATATGTATCTTCATATATGTAGATATCAATTATCTATATGGAATGTACATAGCGTCCCAATTATATTTCTTTGTTTCATCTATTTGATTTGTCTTGTTTGATTCCAATCAATCTGAAATAATCGAAAGATTTCTTATTATTTTCAATATGAATCCCGGTATCCATCGAAAGAATCAAATCAATGAAGGAAAAACAAATAGTATGGGCTTATTCATAGAATATATTACTCCATTAGAATCCAATATAATTCCAATATAATTTGGAAATGAAGATATTTTTATTTATAAATTGAATTCAATAGTTAAATTAAAACGTCTTTGCAGAATTATCTATAAAACAATTGATACTGTTTTGTTCCTCAACTCAAAACTCAATTAGTAGTACCTCTAGAGTCCACTTCTTCCCCATACTACGAGTGAAAGGGAAAATGTAAAGACTACCATTAAAGCAGCCCAGGCGAGATTTACTATATCCATGTGAATTATGTCCCCTATCTCTATGAATATGAAGGAATTCTTCCATTATTGTTTACTAATAATAGTGGAATCACTGGCGCAGAGTCAAAAAGGGATTTGATTTGGCCCAATACCATTGATGAAACAAGCGAATAAATCCAATTATAACAAGTTTTTATATGATTTCTAGTAGAATCGGAAAATTAGGTACAAGCAAAACAAAATATGCAGCGATACCCTTGGAAGTATCAAAAAAATGTTATTAACATATAGGAATAATAAGACCTATTAGTTTATTTCGTTTTTTACCCTTCATTAAGTCAAAAGTATAAAACTATAGAATCAAGATGGATCACTATCTATCACATACCCTACACATACCCTATTTTTTTTATTCCCGCTTGATCTAATCCTTACCGTCTCCCGATTGTCGCTGTAAAATAATCGAAAGACAGTCTAT